ATAAAGACCTCTTCTGGTTTGAAAAACCCGCTGTGAATCTTCTTTTCGATTATAAACGATGGAATCGTCCATTGCGATATATAAAAAATTCTCGATTCGAACATGCTGTAAGAAATGAAATGTCACAATATTTTTTTTATACATGTCAAAGTGATGGAAAACGAAGAATTTCTTTTACATATCCATCCAGTTTATCCGCTTTTTTTGAAATGCTACGACAAAAAATGTATTTTTCTTTTTTTACAACAAAAAAATTCGTTTGTGATGAACTGGATAAATTCTTCTATGATGAACTGCATAATTCTTATTGTTGGATTTATACCAATGAAAAAAAATGGAGGAACCTAAGGAACGAGTTTAGAGATCGAATTGAAGCCCTAGACAGAGGATCTCCTTATCTGGATGTACTCGAAAAAAAGACTCGATTATGCAATAATCAAACTAAAGAAGAATACTTGCCTAAAATATATGATCCTCTCTTAAACGGATCCTATCGTGGAATAATTAACAAATTTTTTTTACCTTCAATCCTAAATGAAACTTCAGTCAAAAATTCGATAGAGACAAATTTTATAAATAAACTCAATAAAGTTCATAGTATCCTTCTTTTTAAGGGTAAGGAACTTAATGTTCATAATTTTGAGGAATTGTACCATAAATTGGAAGGGAAAATAGCTACATTGGAAGAGAAATTGGTCCAGAAATTGGACCAGAAATTGGAAGAGAAGTTGGGACAGAAAATATATACATTGAATAAAAAAGCATTAGCAAGAGAATTGAGTTTTTTAATCGATGAATTTGCTGAAGAATCAACATCCAATTTGAAAGGAATTTCTTTATTTCCGGAACAAAGACGAATTGATTCAGAAGATCCAGAAAAAGTTTTGAAATTTTTAATCGAAAGAGTCATAATTGATCCCATCATTCAAACAATATGCGATACAGCCATAATTCCTCCCATGGAAAAAACAACTCGAAAAAAATCGATTGGAATAAATAAAAAAGTCCCCCAATGGTCATACAAATTATTCAGCGAGGTAGAACAACTCGGAAAAACTGCAACAACGGAAGAGGGGGAAGAGTGGATAGTAGATCATCAAATTCGCTCGAGGAAAGCGAAACGTATAGTTCTTTTTACGCGGGGTCCGGAGGAAGCAGAGAATGCCGACCCTAGTATCAAAACTATGACGAAGCCTGATGAAATAGAAGAAGTGGATATGATAGATTATCCCTATGAAGCGGATTTTCGTCGAGACATAATCACAGGTTCTATGCGTGTTCAAAGACGTAAAACCCTTACGGGGAAAATGTTTCCCTTATATCCGTATTCCCCACTTTTTTTCGACAGGGTAGGATTTTCTTGGGATGTTCTTTTCGAACCATTCATATTATCAGTAATTGAGATTTACGACCTAATACAAGACATTTTTAGAAAGGGTATAAAAGGAAGCGTAGCAAAAAGAATAAAGAGGTTGAAAAAAAAAAAAAAAAATGTACATGGAGGAAAACAAAAGCTACGAAGAAATTCAAAAAGAAGTCAATGAAATGGAAAAGGGGCGGGACGGGCAGACGGAAATGGAACGAATAGAAAGGACACGAGAAAGAATATCAGACCTCTATGATATCCTTATTTATGCTCATGGAATAAGAGCTTTGATTTTACTAATTCAGTCGAGGCTTAGACAATCTATTGTATTACCTTCGTTGATACTAGCTAAAAATATTGTCCGTTTCTTATTACGCCAAGAGTCCGAGTGGGAGCAGGATATAAGGGAGATGAATAAAGAAGTGTATGTTATATGCACCTATAATGGTCTGCCAGTACTAGAACCAGGAAGAAACGGAATTTTTCCCCAAAACTGGGCCACAGAGGGTATACAAATAATGATACGATTTCCTTTCCGTCTGAAACCTTGGCACCGATCTAAGATACGACCTTCTCATAGGGATCAAAATGCAAAGCAGGAAAGTCCTGCTGCTTTTTTCACGATTTGGGGACTGGAAACTGACCGTCCTTTTGGTTCTCCTCTCGTAGGACTTGGTATTTTGTTTAGTTATTATTTTGGACCCCCTTTGAAAAAACTCCAAAAAGCAATTAGAAAATGGAGTTTTCGAGTTCTAAAAAGTTTCAAAGAAAGAACCCAATTTTTGTTTCTAAAGGTCCCAAAAGAACAAAAAAAATGGAGAGAGGATTCGAGTGAAATAAAAAAAGATTCTATAATAAATAATCAGATTATTCATGAATCATCCATTCAAACCCGATCTATGGATTGGACAAATTATTCACTGACAGAAATCAAAATGAAAGATCTGACTGATAGAACAAGCACAATCAGAAATCAAATAGAAAGAATTAAAAAAGACAAGACAAATGGATTTCGAACTCTAAAGATAAATATGAGTCCTAACAAAACAAGTTATGGTGCTCAAAAATTAGCATCACTAAAAAATATTTTTCAGATATTCAAAAGAAGAAATGATCGATTAATCCGTAAATCACATTATTTTTTAAAATGGATCGTGGAAAGGATATACACGGATATCCTTCTAGAGAGCTTTCCATATATCATTAATCGTCTTACTAATAGTCTTTATAGGCCCATGATCATTATCAAACTTTTTCGTAAATTCAAAAAAAAATATATTTTTGATACAAAAGAGAAAAAGATAATTGAGCGTCTTTCAACTATACAAAAAAAACTTTCACCTTCGCGTATTCGTCATAAGATTCAGACGAAGTCGGGGGTTTCTTTTAAATTATCCCTCGTGTCACAGGCCTATGTATTTTACAAATTATCACAAACCCAGGTTATTAACTTGTATAAGTTAAGATCTGTCCTTCAATATGACGGAGCATCTTTATTTCTTAAGAATGAAATAAAAGATTCTTTTCGAAGACAAGGAATAATTTCTTACGAATTAAAGCATAATAAACTTCATAATTCTGGAAGGAATCAATGGAAAAATTGGTTAAAGAGTCATTATCCATACGATTTCTCTGAGCAAAAATGGTCTAAATTAGTACCGCAAAAATGGCGAAATAGAGTCAATCAACATTGTAGGGTTGAAAATCCAAATTTAATCAAACGGGATTCATCTGAAAGAGAGGAAAAGGTTTCGTTATTGCTAAATAAAAACGATCATTTTCAAAAAATGTATAGATATGATCTTTTAGCATATCAATCGATTTATTATGAAGATAAGAAGGACTCATATAATTACAACATACATAAACCGAAATTTGTTGATATGGGGGCGAGTATCCCTATTACTCATTTTATAAGAAAAGATTATTTTATGTATATAAAAAATCCAGATAGAAAATATTTGGATACGAAAGGTCTTTTTTATCTCAAAATTAATAAAGATAAAGAAATCAACCCATCCAATCAAAAAAAGAAAAGAAACCCCTTTGATTGGATGGGAATGAATGAAGAAAGACTAAATCGTCCTGTATCGAAGCCGATACCTTGGTTATTCCCACAATTTGAGTTATTTTTTAATGTATATAAAATGAAACCGGGGTTTATACCAATCCATTCACTTCTTTTTCATTTGAATGAAGATGTTAGTCAAAATAAAAATATCACTAAAAAGAAAAAAGGGGATCTTCTACTATCAAATGAAAAAGAAAAAAAATATTTTGAATTAGAGAATCAAGAAGAAAAAAAAACCATAGGTCAAAGAGATCTCGCATCAGATGCCCAAAACCGAGGGAACCCCGAATCTGTTCTCTCAAACCAACAAAAATATATGGAAGAACTTTATACGAAATCAGATATGAAAATGGGTAGAACGAAAAAGAAATCCAAAAGCATTTGGACTTGGGAAATAGACTTAGATGCGTTCATGAAAGGATCTTTTGCTTTGCAATTGAAATGGCTGCTGAGTCCTTTGACTATGGAATTCTTCGATTATGCGCTGTCCGTACTTGAATGGGAAAAGGAAAGCAGAATGACAACAAAGTTTGGTTTCGGCTTTATTAAGAAGGAGGAGTTAACTCTGGATCCAATGCTAATCCGGGATTTGAATCTTTCAAAAATCCTAAAAGAGGGAATATTTATTATCGAACCCGTTCGTATACCTGTAAAACATAATGTAGAATTTCTTATGTATCAAACCATAAGGATTTCTTTGGTTCATGAGATTAAACAAAAAAAGAATCAAAAAAGATACAGAGAAATTATGGATAAGAATCATTTTGAGGAATCGATTGCAAGACACCAAATGATGACGAAAAATAGAAACAAAAATCATTATGATTTGCTTGTTCCTGAAAATCTTTTATCGTCTAGACGGCGTAGAGAATTGAGAATTCTAAGTTGTTTCAATTCAAGGAATAGTAATTGTGTGGATAAAAATGCAGTATTTTGCAATGGGAACAAGGTAAAAACCTGCGGTCCATTTTTGGATGAAAGCAAAGATCTTGATAGAGATAAAATGAAATTAATGAAATTAAAATTCTTTCTTTGGCCCAATTATCGATTAGAAGATTTAGCTTGTATGAATCGCTATTGGTTTGATACTAATAATGGTAGTCGTTTCAGTATGTTAAGGATACATATGTATCCACGATTGAAAATTGATTGATGATACAATTGTCTTATATATCCCCTACCCTATATATCGATATCGGGTGGATAAATAGCTGCGCATATGCCTTGTCTTACATCCTTTTTTGATACATGAATACTAATTCAATGACGTATCAATTAGATCATAAAATGAATCAATAAGGAAATTCGGATTGATTATTGTGTATACCAGATCAAAATACCTCGCATTATTATTACTGATCAGTCAAATTCATATTCGTAAAATAAAAATAGGAAATTACTAAAAAAATTGACGCATAGAATAAATAAAAAAAAAGATAAGAAGAAATGCGGCCCCCACCTACATACTTGAAACCTTCTCCTATAAGAAAACTTGTAATACCCAACCCGTTTGGAATTCCATCAATTACCCGTCTGTCAAAAAAATTAACTAGTTCGGACAAT